GGCTTATTAGCTAAATGACAATTGGCACATACAATACGACCAGTTGCTTCTCGCGGATTTTCATAACCCTGCTGTGCAAAAATGGGATATGCGTTTGAAATGGGTGCTCGAATTATTATATATATCATGAGCGATACGGAAATGGATCGAGTAATCTCTTCTTTTATCCAAGAAACGGCATTTTTAGTTTGCATGGTCCAATCATTGATTCTGAAAATTTCTACAATAAAATTTGGTAGGTCACTCGTACAGTTCCCTATCTACGATTCTGCTATTTACTGAAATAACTTTACTGGAATATTAGAAAGAATCCGGGTAGAAAGAAAAATAAGAATAAAATAATAAGTAAAATTTTTAATGTTTAGCTTTTGTACAAAGTACGTTATAATGGAATCGGGAGATCATTTTTTCAGTCATTCATTGAATGATAAATCACTACAAGTGACGGAGATACACGATTTAAATAACGGAAAATCCAATATTTTAAAATGGTATCTAGAATGACTGGAAAAGTGGAAACAAGACTGGATAGAATTTGTTCATTATGAGCAAATCCAAAATCTTTATAGACAGAACCAATTATTAGTTCCCAACCATGAGGCGAATGAAATCCTATACATAAATCAGTTAATAAAAGAATAGAAAAAGCTTTTATTGTGTCGCTTAAGTTATATACGAATTCTTGAACCCAAGAGTTAAGAATAATAAGTTCTTGATTACCTATAATCGAATAAGCACTTAGCATAACGAAACAGATTATATTTGTCGAGAAGTTCAAAATCGTATGGATACAATCCTGATTGTGCGTCTTGATCAATTGGACCATTTCTTTGTAGATTCCGATACGAAGGTTTTGTAAACGTGTTTCCGGGTATTCCTTTATCATTTCATCCAAGAGGAACAATTCCTCCAATTCTATGAATTTTTGTAGGATACTCTTTTCTTGGATATCAGTCAAGAAAACTTCGGATTGCCTAGTATTCCACGAATTAGTAACCCAAGATTCCAGACTTTTCTTAAATGAGAAAGAGATCCACCAGGGCAAAAATACTATAGATGTAAGATAAAGAAAAGGAATCAATGCTTTCTTTTTTGCCATTTTTCATCTTGAATATTAATATTTCTATCAAGTCTAAGTTCTATCACAAATCCTAGAGAAATCTATTCCTCCGTTTTTTATTTGTGATTCGGGAGTTAGTTCTTGAATTTAGAAAGAATACAGAAATCGAATAAGAAATAGAAAGAAAACAGTCCACTTCCAATTCGAATGAAGGAAAAAAAATATTGTATTGTTTCCAAAGATATCAATTGATAAAATTCGAAGCAATTAGTGCATTCGATGAATGCACGAAGGAGAGCCACTTCAAGTAATGAATATTTTAGTCAAATTTCGAAACGAAAGAATGCCCTTTCTATCATCTATCAAAATATCAACTATTTCAAAAAAAAAAAATTCTTGAATTTTTTCTGTTTTTTTTTTTTTTTTTTTTATTTTAAAAAAAAATATTCATTCTTCAGTTCATTTTTTTCTTTTTCAAAATCCTTCAATTGGTACACGCAAAAAAGAGGCCAATTCCGCCGCTTTTTGTTCCATTTCTCGTGGAGTCAAATTCTCATCAGTACGAGTCAAGGGAATGGACCCCTGTCCTCCGATTTCCATATAAAGGACACGACGAGTATAAATACCCTCTTTAACTTCTATTCTGATAGACTGAATGTCTTTCATAAGGAATCGGAGAAAAATACGACGATTTTTTCCCGGAAATCCCCAACGAAAAATACACACTATTCCTTGTTTTCTATCGAATCGATCATAACCACTACCTACACTCCACGAAATTGTACACCACAAATAGAAGCTAATAAAGAGACCCGCGATTCCATAGAACGACATCACGATCCCTTGTGGAAAAAAAAGCATTTGCTGAAACGGAAATAAAGGTATCCAATTTCTACCGAGATAACTGGAAGTTCCAACCAAAAAGAACCCTAATGAACCTAAAAAAAGGATAAAGGCCCAACAGAAATTACTTGTTTTTCGAGACCCTGTTCTAAGTTCTATCCATATACGTTCTGATCGAAAACCCATACTAGATCCAGTTGTATTTTATTGGAATTGGGAGAATAACAATAACCCAAATGAATTTGAGTTTTCTTTTTTGGTTTCCCGAAGTAACGCTCATCAACTAGTACTATTCTGATGGAAACCTGGGGGAGTAATTCATCGAATTTCTTATAGATCTAAAAAAAGAATAGATGAGATTTGTCCCTACTGCCCGTATCTAAAAAATCTTGTTTTTTTGAACATAAATAAATAACGAAGCCATTGCAATTGCCGGAAATACTAGACCCACTAAAGGCACAAAAACAGAAGGTAAGTTGCTGAGAATTGTCATAGAATGGGTACCTCGATTTAATATTTGTACCTGTTAAGTTTTTATTGTTATATTAACATTTTGGTTCGATGTTAGAAAGATATTTTTTAGAATTCATGTAGAATTATACTCATATATAATTCTACTAAATATATCTAAGTTAAGTATATATATAGTATCTTAAGTATATATATATATTATAAAAATATATGTATATTATAAAAATCTATATCTATATATTATATAGAAATATATCTATCTATTATATAGAAAAAAAGAAAATAAAAAAGAAGGGAACAATGAAATCCCTTTTATTCCTCTTGCCTAAATTCGTGGAAGAAAGAATTTGCTTTTTTATAGAGTTTTCCTGATTAGTAATCAGGAAAATAGGAATATCGATAAAAAAAATTATCCACATCACATGATTCTTTCTGCAGTTAAATCTTATGTTACCAAAGAAAAATTCATTATTTGGATTTTGAATTTGATTGCCATAAACTAATCCTATAAACTAAATAATTACTCGCTCGTCACAAAAAAAAATAATAATAAATATTTAAATTTAAAGCTCTACTTGATTTCATTTTTAGTCAAAGGAAAGAAAGCATGGAGCTGAAATAACTCACTCAGAACGCCCTTTAAAGGATTACGCGGTACGATTGAATCGAATAAGCCCTTATCGAATAAATATTCAGCCGTTTGTGAACCTTCAGGTACTGTCTTATTTAATGTTTGTTCAATTACTCTTTTACCCGCAAATGCAATGTAGGCGTTGGGTTCAGCAATAATGATATCCCCCAACATACCAAAACTAGCGGTTACCCCACCAGTAGTAGGAGATGTAAGGATCGATACATAGAATAACTTTTTATTTGCTTGATAATCATATAAAGCAGAAGATATTTTAGCCATTTGCATCAAACTCAAACTTCCTTCTTGCATACGTGCTCCTCCGGAAGCACACACTAGAATAAGAGGTAAAAATTGATTGGCAGCATATTCGATCAAACGGGTGATTTTCTCACCTACTACAGATCCCATACTACCCCCCATAAACTGAAAATCCATAACCCCAATTGATACGGGAATACCATTTAGTTGACCTGTGCCTGTTTGAACAGCCTCGGTTAATCCTGTCTTTCTTTGATATGAATCAATACGATCTTGATAGGGTTCCTCCTCCGAATCAAATTCAATGGGATCCAGAGAGACCATGTCTTCATACATAGGATTCCAAGTACCTGTATCAATCGAAAGTTCGATTCTATCTGAACTGTTCATTTTCAAATGATATCCACATTGTTCACAAATATTCATTTTTGATTTAAAAAATTTCTTATAATTTAATCCATAACAATTTTCGCATTGAACCCACAAATGACTGTATTTTTGAGTTTCATCTAGATCATTAGAATCTTCTCTTATAGTTAAAGCACTATCATTTGTGTTGCTAGTTATTATACTTATACTGGAACTCTCGCTTTCACTACTGTTTCTGTCCGCACTACAAATGGAACTGTTGTCACTATCACTTAAAATGGAACTATCAATACCAGTTTGAGAACGAAGATAACTGTCAACACAACTATAAATGTGATTATTCCAAGTATATTTAGTATCATACATGGAACGATCATAGTGAGTCTCGTCACTCTTAGATATAGATACATTATTCAGATAACTAGAATTCTTATAACTATAAAAATGACTTTCTGGTTCACTTAGAAAAGAATGATCATTGTCAATCTCAAAAATTTGATTTTCAATATCAAAATATATGGAATAACTGCCCCTATTACTATCCCTAACTAAAAAAGTTTCATCAGATATGAGACTCCGAATGTCACTGACGCCGACTAAATAATCAACATTACTGTAACTCGAATTGTCACTATCACTCCAACCATGAATGTTTTTATCCATATCAGTTCGAATTGGGTCTTCTTCACTTACATCGATATTTTCAATAGGATCAAAACTATCCATTGATTTAGTTAGCCCACACCCGTATTCTAATTCTCTGTTAAACAACATCGAATTGAACCACCATTTTTCCATAGAGCTTTGTTGCCCCCCTAATTTACATTAAAATACAATAGATGAATAGTCATTCAATGAAAAATCATTTGATTCATTTCCTATCAAAATAAGCATATAAATCCAATCACTAGAATTATTAACTAACTAATAATGTGGGTATTAAATAAATAAAAAAAATGATTCTCTTTCGTCCGAATCCAGAGTATCATTTCACTATATATATATATGTCACTATATGCGCTGGAACTCTTTTTATATTTTAATTCGATTATTCTATTATCTAAATTTTTTATATAAATTTGGATTACTATTAAATAATAAAAAAAATAGCTAAATAAATAATAACGGTTTCCCCCCTGTTGTATCAAATTCACATCGAAAAAAAAATAAATAGTTCTTCCAATTCATAGGAAGGAAGAACTTTTTTCGTAAAATCTCGTCTACTACTATTATTTATTTAATTATTTATTAAATATTTAATAATTTGATTAATTATTAATACGAATAAGTTTCTATTCCAACAAACACGGAACGAAAAGAGGGGGCAATTTACAGGATGGTTAAAAAAGTTTTGATATTTAGTTC